GCCCGCGTAGCTTAAATTTAAAGCTTAACACTGAAGATGTTAGAATGGGCCTTAATAAAGCCCCGCAAGCACAAGAGTTTGGTCCTGGCTTTACTATCACTTCCAACTATATTTATACATGCAAGTCTCCGCAATCCCGTGAGGATGCCCTATATCAACCTACCAAGGAAGTATAGGAGCTGGTATCAGGCTCATCTAAATACTCACGCCCACGACACCTTGCTTAGCCACACCCCCAAGGGTATTCAGCAGTAACAAACTTTGAGCCATAAGTGCAAACTTGACTCAGTTAAAGTTAAGAGGGTCGGTTAATCTCGTGCCAGCCGCCGCGGTTATACGGGGGACCCAAGGTGATGGTCATCGGCGTAAAGCGTGGTTAGAATATTCTCACTTAAACTAAAGCCGAAAGCCTTCACAGCCGTTGCACGCATACGAAAGTAAGAAGCCCAATCACGAAAGTAGCTTTATAAATTTTTGACTCCACGAAAACTGGGGCACAAACTGGGATTAGAGACCCCACTATGCCCAGCCTTCAAAATTAACGGTTTATTTACATTTTCCCGTTCGCCTGGTTACTACGAGCTCAGCAGTGTCGAGGCTTAAAACCCAAAGGACTTGGCGGTGCTTCAGAACCCCCTAGAGGAGCCTGTCCTATAACCGATACTCCCCGTTAAACCTCACCCTTTCTTGTTCATTCCAGCCTATATACCGCCGTCGCCAGCTCACCCCTTGAGGGTAATAACATGTGAGCTCAACCGGTTAACCCCCCAATAAGTCAGGTCGAGGTGTAGCGTAAGAGAGGGGAAGAGATGGGCTACATTCTCTACTTTAGTGAATACAGAGGACGAACCCTGAAACAAGATGTCCAAAGGTGGATTTAGCAGTAAGAGGGGAATAGAGTGCCCCCCTGAAGCCGGCAATGGAGCGTGCACACACCGCCCGTCACTCTCTCCAAGCACCTTCGTCCATAAATTTTTATAAACCATTAGATTAGCACAGGAGAGGCAAGTCGTAACATGGTAAGCGTACTAGAAAGTGCGCTTGGCTAAATTCAGAGCATAGCTAAAAGAGAATAGTACCTCCCTTACACTGAGATGTTGTCCGTTCAATTCGGACTGCCCTGACGCCCATTAGCTAGCCTTAACCCCTAAAAACAACAAACCACATTAATAACCCCTCAACCCCTAAACACAACAAAACAAATCATTTTCCCCTCTTAGTATGTGCGACAGAAAAGAGTCATTTGAGCAATAGAAAAAGTACCGCAAGGGAACGCTGAAAGAGAAATGAAATAACTCAGTAAAGCATAAAAAAGCAAAGATTATTTCTTGTACCTTTTGCATCATGATTTAGCCAGTACCCACCAAGCGAAGCGCCCTTTAGTTTGGAACCCCGAAACTAAGTGAGCTACTTCAGGCCAGCCTATAATAGGGCCAACCCGTCTCTGTGGCAAAAGAGTGGGAAGAGCCTCAAGTAGAGGTGAAAGATCTACCGAACTTAGTAATAGCTGGTTGCCTGGGAAATGGATAGAAGTTCAGCCTGTTGAATTTTCTTCTCTCACAACCAAATTTTGGCGTTGTTGTCTAACCATAGGCATCATAATCTGTCGTTAACACCAAGAGCTAAAAGAAATCAACAGAGTTAGTCAAAGGGGGAACAGCCCCTTTGACACAAGACACAACTTTTCTAGGAGGATAAAGATCATAATATAATCTAAGGGCAAAATATTCTGGTGGGCTTAATAGCAGCCATCCACTAAGGAAAGCGTTAAAGCTCGAATAACTCCCGTCGACCTAAAAATTCAGATCAAAAAATCTTAAACCCCGGACCCTACCAGGCCGCTCTACAACACTGTAGAAGAGATAATGCTAATATGAGTAATAAGAGGGACCCCTCTCCCTGCACAAGTGTAAATCGGAACGGAATAACCACCGAAACTTAACGGCCCCAAACATAGAGGGAAGTGAATTAATGATTTTCCAAGAAAACATTTCATTCTTTACCGTTAACCCCACACTGGAATGCCCCAAGGGAAAGACTAAAAGAAAAAGAAGGAACTCGGCAAACACATTTAAGCCTCGCCTGTTTACCAAAAACATCGCCTCTTGCAAAACAAGAATAAGAGGTCCCGCCTGCCCAGTGACTTTATGTTCAACGGCCGCGGTATCCTGACCGTGCCAAGGTAGCGCAATCACTTGCCCTTTAAATGGGGGCCCGTATGAATGGCACCACGAGGGCTAATCTGTCTCCTTTTTCAGGTCAATGAAATTGATCTCCCCGTGCAGAAGCGGGGATGCCTACATAAGACGAGAAGACCCTGTGGAGCTTTAGACTTTAAGATCGGTCCCGCACCCGCCCTAATAAACACTGGGCCAAGCAAAGGAACTCGATCTGACTGTCTTTGGTTGGGGCGACCGCGGGGATTAACAAAACCCCCACGTAGACCGGAAGCATAATGCATCCAAAACCAAGAGTTACCACTCTAACACAACAGAACTTCTGACTTTAACGTGATCCGACAAAGTCGATCAACGAACCGAGTTACCCCAGGGATAACAGCGCAATCCCCTCTAAGAGTTCACATCGACGAGGGGGTTTACGACCTCGATGTTGGATCAGGACATCCCAATGGCGTAGCAACTATTAAGGGTTCGTTTGTTCAACGATTAAAGTCCTACGTGATCTGAGTTCAGACCGGAGTAATCCAGGTCAGTTTCTATCTATGCTATGTTTCCTTCTAGTACGAAAGGACCGAAGCAAAGGGGCCTATTCCTTAGGAACGCCTCATCCAAGATTGATGAAACCAACTAAATTAGACAACAGGGCATGACCCCTTTGTCAAAGAAATATGACACTGTTGGAGTGGCAGAGCCCGGTTCATTGCAAAAGGCCTAAGCCCTTTGCACAGAGGTTCAAATCCTCTCTCTAACTATGATACCATCGCTCTTCACCCACATTATTAACCCTTTAACCTATATTGTTCCTGTCCTCGTTGCAGTTGCTTTCCTGACACTTATGGAGCGCAAAGTTTTAGGTTACATACAACTTCGTAAAGGACCAAACATTGTGGGGCCCTACGGCCTCCTACAGCCGATTGCAGATGGGGTTAAACTTTTCATTAAAGAACCTGTACGTCCCTCAACCTCCTCCCCCTTCCTTTTTCTTCTCACCCCCATATTAGCCCTTGCCCTGGCCTTAACGCTCTGAGCACCAATGCCTCTACCCTACCCAGTAGTAGACTTAAACCTAGGAGTTCTGTTTATTTTAGCCATCTCGAGTCTCGCCGTTTACTCAATTCTTGGCTCAGGCTGAGCTTCAAACTCAAAATACGCCCTAATCGGAGCACTACGAGCGGTTGCACAAACAATTTCCTATGAAGTCAGCTTAGGTCTTATCCTCCTATGTGTCATCATTTTTTCAGGAAATTTTACCCTTCAAATGTTCAACGCTACCCAAGAATGCATCTGACTTATCGTGCCTGCCTGGCCACTAGCCGCAATATGGTTTATTTCCACGCTAGCAGAAACAAATCGAGCGCCATTTGACCTGACTGAAGGAGAGTCTGAACTAGTCTCTGGGTTTAACGTAGAATATGCGGCAGGACCCTTTGCCCTGTTTTTCCTAGCTGAATATGCAAACATCCTCCTCATAAATACCCTCTCTGCAGCGCTCTTTTTAGGAGCTTCACACTTCCCACTAATCCCAGAATTTACGGCTATCAATTTAATATCTAAAGCAGCCCTCCTGTCCGTCGGTTTCTTATGAGTTCGAGCCTCCTATCCTCGTTTTCGATACGACCAACTAATACACCTCATCTGAAAAAACTTTCTTCCCCTCACACTCGCATTGGTGATTTGATATCTCGCTCTCCCTATTGCAACGGCAGGACTTCCTCCCCAACTATAAAATGGAGCTGTGCCTGAATTAAAGGGCCACTTTGATAGAGTGTAACATGAAGGTTAAACTCCTTCCATCTCCTTAGAAAGAAGGGGGTCGAACCCTACCTGAAGAGATCAAAACTCTTAGTGCTTCCACTACACCACTTTCTAGTACAGTAAGTTATTTTAAACTATCGGGCCCATACCCCTAAAAAACAGGTTAAATTCCTGTCTCTACTAATGAACCCGTACATCTTGGCCACTCTACTATTTAGCCTAATCCTAGGAACTACTATTACATTCACAAGCTCCCACTGACTGCTTGCTTGAATAGGCCTCGAAATCAATTCACTAGCTATCATTCCTATTATAGCCCAACACCACCACCCCCGCGCAGTTGAAGCCACAACCAAATATTTCCTGACACAAGCTACTGCAGCAGCAGTGCTTCTCTTTGCTAGTACAACAAACGCGTGACTTACAGGACAATGGGACATCTACCAAATATCCCATCCCCTCGCAACCACAGTAATTACCCTAGCCCTAGCCCTTAAATTAGGCCTTGCCCCATTACACTCATGACTCCCTGAGGTCTTACAAGGTCTCGACCTAACCACAGGCCTTTTATTGTCTACTTGACAAAAACTCGCCCCCTTCGCTCTTCTTATTCAACTCGCACCAGGTAATTCACCATTACTACTTGTCCTAGGGCTTTCTTCCACACTCATTGGCGGTTGAGGTGGATTAAACCAAACTCAACTACGCAAAGTCCTGGCCTATTCATCTGTTGCACATCTAGGATGAATAACCTTAGTCGTCCAATACTCTTCATCTCTTACATTGTTAACCCTCTTAGTTTACATAGTAATAACCACCTCAACATTCCTTCTACTCAAAATTAACAAAGCAGCCAACATTAACGCCCTTGCTATCGCATGAGCAAAAACCCCCATTCTCACGGCACTAACTCCATTTATCCTCCTATCCCTAGGAGGCCTCCCTCCACTAACAGGCTTTATGCCGAAATGACTTATTTTAAAGGAACTCACTGATCAAGGTCTTGCACCAACAGCCACCTTTGCAGCAATAACAGCGCTCCTAAGCCTATATTTTTATCTTCGACTCTGCTATGCAATGACATTAACCATGTCTCCCAACAATATTCATGGAACAACCCCCTGACGTCTTAAATCCCGACATATCACGTACCCCCTTGCATTTTCTGCCGCAGCCACTATTTCGCTTCTTCCAACTACCCCCGCTCTTACATCTCTTTTTTCCATTTAAGAAACTTAGGTTAACCAGCTAGACCAAGAGCCTTCAAAGCCCTAAGTGGGAGTTGAAACCTCCCAGTTCCTGTAAGACTTGCGGGACACTATCCCACATCTTCTACATGCAACGCAGATACTTTAATTAAGCTAAAGCCTTCCTAGAAGGGCAGGCCTCGATCCTACAACTAACTTAGTTAACAGCTAAGCGCTCAAACCAGCGAGCATCCATCTAATATTTCCCCCGCCTACAGGAGACCAAAGGCGGGGGAAAGCCCCGGCAGATATTTAGTCTGCTTCTTAAGATTTGCAATCAAACGTGTCATACACCTCAAGGCTTGATAAGAAGAGGACTTAAACCTCTATAAATGGGGTTACAATCCACCGCTTAAACATTCAGCCATCTTACCTGTGGCAATTACACGTTGATTTTTCTCGACTAATCACAAAGACATCGGCACCCTCTATCTTTTATTTGGTGCTTGAGCCGGCATGGTGGGGACGGCATTAAGCCTACTCATCCGAGCTGAACTGAGCCAACCAGGCGCTCTCTTGGGAGATGACCAGATTTATAATGTGATTGTCACAGCTCATGCCTTCGTGATAATCTTCTTTATAGTTATACCAATTATGATTGGAGGGTTCGGAAACTGGCTGATTCCACTTATGATTGGCGCACCAGATATGGCATTTCCTCGTATGAATAATATGAGTTTTTGACTACTTCCTCCATCATTCCTCCTACTCTTAGCCTCTTCAGGGGTTGAGGCAGGAGCTGGCACAGGTTGGACCGTGTACCCCCCTCTTGCTGGAAACCTCGCACATGCTGGGGCATCCGTCGATTTAACTATCTTCTCCCTACATCTAGCGGGTATTTCTTCTATTTTAGGAGCCATTAATTTTATCACAACCATTATCAACATGAAACCTCCGGCTATTTCACAATACCAAACACCTCTCTTTGTCTGAGCCGTTCTAATTACTGCCGTCCTCCTTCTCCTCTCTCTCCCTGTTCTTGCTGCCGGAATTACAATACTCCTAACAGATCGAAACTTGAACACAACCTTCTTCGACCCTGCAGGGGGAGGAGACCCCATTCTTTACCAACACCTCTTCTGATTCTTCGGACATCCTGAAGTTTATATTCTTATTCTTCCAGGCTTTGGGATTATCTCTCACGTTGTTGCTTATTATTCCGGCAAAAAAGAACCCTTTGGCTATATGGGAATGGTGTGAGCCATGATGGCTATTGGGCTGCTTGGCTTTATCGTCTGAGCTCATCATATGTTCACCGTCGGGATAGATGTTGATACGCGTGCATATTTTACATCAGCAACAATAATTATCGCAATCCCTACGGGAGTAAAAGTCTTTAGCTGACTAGCCACCCTTCATGGAGCCTCTCTTAAATGAGACGCCCCACTACTGTGAGCTCTTGGCTTCATTTTCCTATTCACAGTAGGAGGCTTAACTGGAATTGTCCTCGCCAACTCATCCTTAGATGTTGTACTTCACGATACTTACTACGTAGTTGCCCACTTCCACTATGTCCTCTCCATGGGTGCCGTATTTGCAATTGTAGCAGGGTTTGTTCACTGGTTCCCACTATTTACAGGATATACCCTTCATGAAACTTGAGCTAAAGTCCATTTTGCCCTAATATTCACAGGAGTTAATCTAACATTCTTCCCACAGCACTTCCTAGGACTGGCAGGGATGCCTCGACGATATTCGGACTATCCAGACGCATACACTCTCTGAAATACAATCTCCTCTATCGGGTCTTTAATCTCTCTGACAGCAGTCGTACTATTCCTTTTTATCATCTGAGAAGCGTTTGCTGCCAAACGAGAAGTTTTATCAGTTGAACATACTGCAACAAACGTAGAATGACTACATGGCTGCCCTCCTCCTTACCACACATTCGAGGAACCTGCATTCGTTCAAGTACAGTCAAAATAACGAGAAAGGGAGGAATTGAACCCCCATAGGATGGTTTCAAGCCAACCGCATAACCACTCTGCCACTTTCTTTCAAGGTACTAGTTAAACAGCCATAACATTTCTTTGTCAGGGAAAAATAGTAAGTTAAAATCTTGCGTACTTTATACTTAATGGCTCATCCTGCACAACTCGGTTTTCAAGACGCAGCTTCACCTGTAATAGAAGAACTTCTTCATTTTCACGATCATGCTATGATAATTGTGTTCCTTATTAGCGTTCTCGTTCTCTACATTATTGTCGCCATGATTTCTACTAAATTAACTGACAAGTACATCTTAGACTCCCAAGAAATCGAAATTATTTGAACAGTTCTACCAGCAATTACACTTATTATAATTGCCCTCCCCTCCCTCCGTATTCTTTACCTAATAGATGAAATTAACAACCCCCACCTAACTATTAAGGCTATCGGCCACCAATGATACTGAAGCTACGAATATACAGATTATTCAGACCTAGGGTTTGACTCCTACATACTCCCCACCCAAGACCTAACCCCCGGCCAATTCCGTCTATTAGAAGCTGACCATCGAATAGTGATCCCTGTAGAATCCCCAATTCGAATCCTTGTGACCGCAGAAGACGTCCTTCACTCGTGAGCAGTCCCTGCCCTCGGGGTAAAAATGGATGCAGTCCCTGGCCGCCTAAACCAGGCTACTTTTATTGCCTCCCGACCAGGTGTTTATTATGGTCAATGCTCTGAAATCTGTGGCGCTAATCACAGTTTTATGCCTATTGTAGTGGAAGCAGTCCCCCTTCAACACTTCGAAGACTGATCTACATTAATACTTGAAGACGCCTCACTAAGAAGCTAATACGGCCATAGCGTTAGCCTTTTAAGCTAAAGATAGGTGCCCCCCAACCACCCTTAGTGGCATGCCTCAACTAAATCCCGCCCCCTGATTTGCTATTTTAGTATTCTCCTGAGGGGTTTTTCTAACAATCCTTCCACCGAAGGTAATAGCTCACAAATACCCAAATGAGCCAACGCTTCAAAGCACAGAGAAACCCCAAACAGATCCGTGAACCTGACCATGGTATTAAGCTTCTTTGACCAATTCATGAGCCCCACCTACATGGGTGTTCCACTTATGGCCTTAGCCCTGGTCCTTCCTTGAGTAATGTACCCAACCCCTACATCACGATGATTAGACAATCGCCTAATTACCCTACAAAATTGAGGAATTTGCCAATTTACACGCCAAATTTTTGTCCCTATAAACCCTGAGGGTCATAAGTGAGCCCTAATACTCACATCTCTGATAGTCTTCCTTCTGAGCCTAAACATGTTAGGCCTTCTTCCTTATACTTTTACTCCAACAACACAACTATCTCTAAACATGGGTATTGCAGTTGTCCTTTGACTGGCAACAGTTTTAATTGGCCTCCGCAACCAACCTACTCATGCACTAGGTCACCTTCTCCCAGAAGGAACACCTACGCCTTTAATCCCTATTCTCATTATTATCGAAACCATTAGTTTATTTATTCGACCCCTCGCTCTGGGTGTCCGACTTACAGCCAATCTCACCGCAGGTCACCTTCTCATCCAACTAATCGCAACTGCTGCCTTTGTCCTTGCCTCCATAATACCCATTATGTCACTTCTCACAATAACACTTCTTTTCTTACTTACCCTTCTGGAGGTTGCCGTTGCAATAATTCAAGCCTATGTATTCGTTCTATTAATTAGCCTCTACTTACAAGAAAATGTTTAATGGCCCATCAAGCACACGCATACCATATAGTAGACCCCAGCCCCTGACCCCTAACGGGCGCAATTGGTGCCCTTCTCATGACCTCAGGCCTTGCGATCTGGTTTCATTATAACTCAATTACACTAATTGTTCTCGGAACCATTCTAGTACTTTTAACAATATATCAATGATGACGAGATGTGGTTCGGGAAGCAACTTTCCAAGGACATCACACGCCTCCAGTCCAAAAAGGCCTTCGCTACGGAATAATCCTCTTTATTACATCCGAAGTTTTCTTTTTTCTGGGCTTCTTCTGAGCGTTTTATCATGCCAGTCTTGCACCTACCCCTGAACTAGGAGGCTGCTGACCCCCCACAGGCATCACCCCTCTTGATCCATTTGAAGTCCCTCTACTTAACACAGCAGTACTTCTAGCCTCTGGTGTAACGGTCACCTGGGCACACCACAGCATCATAGAAGGCGAACGAAAGCAAGCGATTCACTCCCTAACACTTACTATTTTACTCGGTTTCTACTTTACTTTCCTTCAAGGCATAGAATACTACGAGGCCCCCTTTACTATTGCAGATGGGGTTTATGGGTCAACATTCTTTGTTGCCACCGGCTTCCACGGTCTTCACGTCATCATTGGCTCCACCTTCCTAGCCGTTTGTTTAGCCCGCCAAGTTAAATACCATTTCACTTCTACTCATCACTTCGGGTTCGAAGCAGCCGCTTGATACTGACATTTCGTAGACGTTGTATGACTTTTCCTCTATGTCTCAATTTATTGATGAGGATCATAGCCTTTTTAGTATAACGTCAGTACGAGTGGCTTCCAACCACTGGGCCTTGGTTAAATTCCAAGTAAAGGTAATGAACTTAATTACTACAATTATTTCTGTTGCTACACTTCTATCTGTAGTCTTAGCCATAGTTTCCTTCTGGCTTCCACAAATAGCTCCCGACCATGAAAAACTCTCTCCATACGAATGCGGTTTTGATCCTGTAGGATCTGCCCGCCTGCCCTTTTCTCTTCGATTTTTCTTAGTCGCGATTCTCTTTCTTCTCTTCGACCTGGAGATTGCTCTCCTCCTTCCTCTTCCGTGAGGGGACCAATCCGCCACTCCTGTCTTCGGCTTCAGTTGAGCCTCTGCCATTCTAACCCTTCTCTCCTTAGGTCTTATCTATGAATGAATTCAAGGGGGGTTAGAATGAGCTGAGTAAGTTGCTAATTTAATTAAAATGTTTGATTTCGGCTCAAAAACTTGTGGTTAAAGTCCACAGTAACTTTGATGTCGCCAATACAATATGCTGTGTCGGCCGCATTCCTTTTGGGACTGACAGGCTTGACCTTTCATCGAACTCATTTACTCTCAGCCCTTCTATGTTTAGAAGGCATGATACTTTCGTTGTTCGTCGCGCTTTCAGTGTGATCCCTGCAGTTGAACGCTTCCAATTTTTCAGCGTCCCCTCTGCTTCTTCTGGCATTCTCAGCCTGTGAGGCTAGTGCCGGCTTAGCCCTTCTAGTAGCCACAGCGCGAACTCACGGCTCAGATCGTCTCCAAACCCTTAATCTCCTACAATGCTAAAAATTATTGTACCCCTCTTTATGCTACTCCCACTCGTTTGAATTCTCCCCTGACCTCTCCTCTGGCCTACAGTATTTCTTCACTCCATATCCGTAGCCTTAGCAAGCATAACATGATGTAAAAATTTCTCTACTCCCGAGTGATATGATTTGAACCCCTACTTAGCATCAGATCCTCTATCCGCACCTCTACTCGTCCTTACCTGCTGACTCCTCCCTGCAACAGTTTTAGCCAGCCAAAAGCACTTAGAAATTGAACCCCTCCCGCGACAACGATCCTTCCTCACACTAATAATTCTTCTGCAGGCTCTTGTTGTTTTGGCATTTAGTGTAGCCGACCTATTTTTCTTCTACATCCTATTCGAAGCTACCCTACTACCCACCCTCCTCCTCCTAACCCGGTGAGGCTTCCAAAAAGAACGACTATTTGCAGGATATTACTTCCTCTTCTACACACTATTTGGTTCCCTCCCCCTTCTAATTGCGTTACTCTGTCTCTGTGGCGTTACGGGAACCGTATCTTACCTCGCCTTACCCTTTGTTGGGGTAGTTAGTCTTGGCAGTGTTGCCCAAGTAATGTTATGACTGGGGTGTTTGTATGCTTTTATCGTTAAGATGCCTTTATATGGAGCTCATCTTTGACTTCCAAAAGCACACGTTGAGGCTCCGATCGCCGGCTCCATGATTTTAGCAGCAGTGTTGCTAAAATTAGGCGGATATGGTCTCATGCGAGTTCTTCCCCTTATTGAACCTGCAACCAAAGAACTCGCGTACCCTTTCATTATTCTTGCTCTATGAGGGGTAATTATAACAGGTTCAATTTGTCTGCGGCAAACAGACCTTAAGTCAATTATTGCATACTCTTCTGTTAGCCACATGGGACTTGTCGCAGCTGGAATTCTAATCCAAACCCCATGAGGCCTTACCGGGGCACTTATTCTAATAATTGCTCACGGACTTACTTCCTCCGCATTGTTTTGCCTAGCAAATACGAACTATGAACGAACTCATAGTCGAACTATACTACTCGCGCGAGGCATGCAAATGCTCCTTCCCTTAATAACAATCTGATGATTTATCGCTAGCTTAGCCAATCTAGCCCTCCCACCTCTCCCCAATCTAATAGGTGAACTCATAATTATTACCTCCTTATTCAACTGATCGTGATGGACTATTATCCTAACAGGTCTAGGCACCCTAATCACTGCTAGTTATTCCCTTTTCATATTCCTAATAACACAGCGAGGACCAGTTCCCCCACACATCCTATCCATCGAACCTTCTCACACTCGTGAACACCTACTCATAACGCTTCACTTGCTTCCGCTGCTGCTCTTAATCCTCAAACCAGAGCTCTTCTGAGGCTGAACTGCTTGTAGATATAGTTTAACAAAAACTTTAGATTGTGATTCTGAAAATAGAGGTTAGAACCCTCTTATCCACCGAGAGAGGCTTGCAGCAACGAAAACTGCTAATTTTCGCCGCCTGGGTTGAATCCCCGGGCTCACTCGTAAAGCTCCTAAAGGATAATAGCTCATCCGTTGGTCTTAGGAACCAAAAACTCTTGGTGCAAATCCAAGTAGTAGCTTATGCCTCCTGTCCCTGTTGTTTTATCAACAACTTTAATAATTATTTTTATCATCTTACTTTACCCAGTCGTTACAACTATAAGTTCCCACCCTAAAAGCCCTGATTGAGCTACGATACAAGTCAAAACGGCAGTAAAACTTGCTTTCTTTATTAGCCTTTTGCCACTCTGTCTTTTTCTTGATAATGGGGCGGAGGCCGTCATGACTAATTGGAGCTGACACAATACCCTCACTTTTGATATTAGCATTAGTTTAAAGTTCGACCACTACTCGATCATCTTCACACCTATTGCACTTTACGTTACCTGGTCCATCTTAGAATTTGCATCATGATACATGCATAGCGACCCCTACATAAACCGTTTTTTCAAATACCTATTAATTTTTTTAATCGCTATAATTATTCTTGTAACAGCCAATAACATATTTCAACTATTTATTGGCTGAGAGGGAGTAGGAATTATGTCCTTCCTCCTTATCGGCTGATGATATGGCCGAGCCGATGCTAACACAGCTGCCCTCCAAGCCGTCCTTTACAACCGAGTAGGGGACATTGGCCTAATTCTTGCAATGGCCTGAATAGCAACTAACCTAAACTCCTGAGAAATACAACAAATATTCACAGCCTACGGTGACTCTGACATAACTCTTCCGCTTTTAGGCCTCATCCTAGCCGCCACCGGTAAATCAGCCCAATTTGGACTTCATCCCTGACTACCATCAGCCATAGAAGGCCCTACGCCAGTCTCTGCCCTTCTTCATTCAAGCACAATAGTTGTTGCCGGAATTTTTTTGCTCATCCGAATGAGCCCACTTTTAGCCAACAACCAAACTGCTCTGACAACCTGCCTCTGCCTAGGTGCTCTTACCACCCTATTCACCGCCACATGTGCCCTTACACAAAATGATATCAAAAAAATCGTAGCATTCTCTACCTCCAGTCAACTAGGCCTTATAATAGTCACGATTGGGCTTAACCAACCGCAACTTGCTTTCTTGCACATTTGCACTCATGCCTTCTTCAAGGCGATGCTCTTCCTCTGCTCCGGCTCAATTATTCATAGCCTTGATAATGAACAAGACATTCGAAAAATAGGAGGTATACATCATCTTACCCCCTTTACATCCTCTTGTCTTACACTAGGAAGCCTAGCTCTTACAGGCACACCCTTCTTAGCCGGATTTTTCTCTAAAGACGCAATCATTGAAGCATTAAACACTTCTTACCTAAACGCCTGGGCCCTCGTCCTAACCCTCCTCGCCACCTCTTTCACGGCCATCTACAGCCTTCGAGTAGTCTTTTTTGTCTCAATAGGATACCCCCGATTTATTCCACTCTCCCCCATTAATGAAAACAATCCAGCAGTAATTAACCCAATTAAACGACTAGCTTGAGGAAGCATTATTGCAGGCCTTTTAATTACCTCTAATATTATCCCCATAAAAACCCCCGTAATGACTATACCCTCCCCCCTAAAACTAGCCGCTCTTGCTGTATCTATTGCCGGCCTAATATTGGCCCTAGAACTTGCTAAAATAACTAGCAAACAATTTAAACCTGTACCCATTCTTGCCCCACATCACTTCTCGAATATACTTGGCTTCTTCCCAATAATCATCCACCGCTTAACCCCTAAAATTAACCTCTCCCTCGGCCAAATAATTGCTACTCAGATTTTAGACCAAACTTGATTAGAAAAAATAGGCCCAAAAGCTGCTGTTTCTCTTAATCTTCCCTTAATTACAATTATAAGCAATATACAACGAGGCATAATTAAAACATTCCTCACCCTATTTTTCCTCACCCTAATAATTGCAACTCTGATTCTAGTAATCTAAACAGCCCGCACCGTCCCTCGACCAAGCCCTCGAGTCAGTTCTAATACAACAAGTAGGGTTAATAAAAGAACTCACCCACCAATCCACAACATCAACCCTCCAGTAGTATAGATCGTCGCAATACCCTCAGTATCACCTCGAAACACTGAAAACTCCACAGACTCTTCGGCCGTGACCCATGAAGACTCATACCACCCTGGTCATAGTACAAAAACACCTAAAGAGACTATAAAGCTATAAAACAAAATTGCTAAAACAATACGACGGCTTCCCAGACTTTCAGGATAAGGTTCTGCAGCAAGTGCCGCAGAATAAGCAAATACTACGATCATCCCTCCAAGATAAATTAAGAAAAGAACCAGTGACAAAAAAGATCCCCCACACCCGACTAAAACTCCACACCCTAAACCTGCAACAAGTACTAGCCCTAAAGCGGCAAAATAAGGAGACGGGTTTGAAGCTACTGTAGCTAACCCTGCAACTAAACCTAATAATAAAACAAATAAAATATAAGACATAAATTCCCACCAGGACTTTAACCAGGAATAATGGCTTGAAAAACCATCGTTATAATTTAACTAAAGGAACCCTTAATGGCCAGCCTACGTAAAACACACCCCCTCCTAAAAATTGCAAATGATGCTCTAGTTGACCTCCCCGCCCCTGCAAACATTTCTGTCTGATGAAACTTCGGATCCCTTCTTGGCCTCTGCTTAATTGCACAACTTCTAACAGGCCTATTCCTGGCCATACATTATACCTCTGATATCGCAACGGCCTTCTCTTCAGTCGCTCACATTTGCCGAGATGTAAACTATGGCTGATTAATCCGTAACCTTCATGCAAATGGCGCTTCATTCTTTTTTATTTGTATTTATCTTCACATCGGCCGAGGCTTATATTACGGCTCTTACCTTTACAAAGAAACATGAAACATCGGGGTAGTGCTCCTACTTCTAGTAATGATAACAGCCTTTGTAGGATATGTTCTTCCTTGAGGCCAAATGTCATTTTGAGGGGCAACAGTAATTACCAACCTCCTGTCAGCAGTTCCATATGTCGGAAACACACTAGTTCAATGAATCTGAGGGGGTTTCTCAGTCGATCATGCTACGTTAACCCGCTTCTTCGCCTTCCACTTCCTATTTCCTTTTGTCATTGCAGCTGCCACCCTTCTTCACCTCCTGTTCCTTCACGAAACAGGCTCAAACAACCCTCTCGGCCTAAACTCAGACGTGGACAAAATCTCGTTCCACCCTTACTTCTCGTATAAAGACCTCTTGGGCTTTGCAGCCGTCCTTATCATTTTAACCTGCTTAGCCCTTTTCTCCCCGAACCTCCTCGGAGACCCAGACAACTTCACCCCCGCTAACCCTCTAGTTACACCGCCCCACATTAAACCAGAATGATACTTCCTCTTTGCCTATGCAATTTTACGATCAATTCCAAACAAGCTTGGAGGCGTACTAGCCCTCCTAGCCTCTATCCTCGTACTTATATTAGTCCCTATTCTTCACACATCTAAGCAACGAAGCCTCACATTCCGGCCAATCTCGCAATTCCTCTTCTGAACATTAATTGCAGACGTTGCAATTCTTACATGAATCGGAGGAATACCAGTAGAAGACCCCTACATCATTATTGGCCAAATTGCATCAGTACTTTATTTCTCTATTTTCCTTATTTTCATGCCCCTAGCAGGTTGAACAGAAAACAAAATCCTTAACTGAACATGCATCGGTAGCTCAGGCCTAGAGCGCCGGTCTTGTAAACCGGATGTCGAGGGTTAAAATCCCTCCCTGTGCTCAAAAAGAAGGGATTTTAACCCCTGCCGCTAGCTCCCAAAGCTAAAATTCTGATTAAACTACTCTTTGAAACATGCAAAGGTACGAGCTTATGTTACACTTCACCATGTCGACATCTCCACAATCATTGCGGTCACATCGCTGACGAACCAGCCAATATATACAATGGTACAGTACATATTAATATTATGTCTTTACACCATTCATAATTTTTAACCATAACATGTAATGTATTAGTACATATAAACTAAGGGGTACTAAAACCATAACGTTATATTCTCTTACATAACTATTCTTTCAAGCGAATGAAAAACTTGTACCTCTCGAACAATAATTGAAGTTGTACACATTGTGCCAAGCCTTCCGCATTGGATGTGAACTTACAGGACATGATATGTAGTAAGAACCGACCATCAGTTGATTCCTTAATGCTACTAATTAATGAAGGTGAGGGACAACAATTGAATGCTGACCGCACGGTGAATTATTCCTGGCATTTGGTTCCTAAGTCAGGTCCATGAATTGCTTAAACCTCTTAAATCCTCTCGAACCTGACCCTAGCGGCGCTTCAATCATATGATGGGAGCACCCCCCATGCCGGGCGTTCCTTCACAGAGGGTATTTGGTTCCCTTTTTTCTCAATTTATTTTCACTTGGCATTTCACAGTGTATAAACTCGACCATTATAACAAGGTTGAACATAGCTTTATATTTTGCCTACAGACAAGCTCAGTTAACGGTGAAAAGACATAACTCAAGAATTACAATAAAGGATCTCAAGTGCATATACTATTAAGCTATGTCGTACCCTGGGTGTAAAGGAATAATCTACAGAAATGGAAAAACCCCCCCTACCCCCCCTAAACTCCTAAAACATCTAATACTTCTGCAAACCCCCGAAAGCAGAAATTGTCTTAAGATATAGAGGGATAAGAGATAACACACCTATAAATGTAAATTTCAATAAATTTATAGGGTTAAAAAATTCTATCTTGACTTATAAAAACTTTATTCTAGTTTATACAGTATGAGTTTTCACAATTTGAACCAACACAATGTAGAGGGACTTTTTTAAAGGCATATTACCCGACGAACACTAA